AGAGAAAAATAATATCAATGATATAAAATTCCAATATGTAAGGTCTACGAGTCATCTCATAAAAGACAATGTAATAAAGCATCAATACTAAGTTGATTCAGCCATAATTGAAATATTCAATGAATCCTTCTTTTCTTATTTATAGAATAGAAGAAGAACATCAAGAGCTTCGAGCCAATAAAGACTAAGAAAGTTGACTCAAGAATAAATTGATTATAAGCTCCGTTGTAGAATTCTGACCTAACCATTAAATACGAAGCGGTGGGAACGATGAAACCTGTGAATGCAAAAGATTATTTTGAACAAATGAATCTTATTAATTCACTAGTCAGGATGGCGAAATGAACCGGAAATCAATTCCTCTATTCTGAGAAGTCAGGAAGAAGCGATACGACTGAAATAGAGATTGCAAGAGTAAATATTCGCCTGCGAAAACTTTCTTTTTTTTTTATTGGTAAACTTGGAGAACGGACAAAAGAAAATAAAGATTTATTAGAATAACTATTATTTATAAAATTTTTTAGAAAATTGTTCTAATATGTATTCAAATTCATTTAAATTTCATTTTGAATCCTTTTATTCGCGAGGAGCTGGATGAGAAGAAACTCTCATGTCCAGTTTTGTAGTAGAGATGGAATTACGAAACAACCATCAACTATAACCCCAAAAGAACTAGATTCCGTAAACAACATAGAGGAAGAATGAAGGGAATATCTTATCGAGGTAATCATATTTGTTTCGGTAAATATGCTCTTCAGGCACTTGAACCTGCTTGGATCACATCTAGACAAATCGAAGCAGGTCGACGAGCAATGACGCGAAATGCACGCCGTGGTGGAAAAATTTGGGTCCGTATATTTCCAGACAAACCCGTTACAGTAAGACCGGCTGAAACACGTATGGGTTCGGGGAAAGGATCCCCTGAATATTGGGTAGCTGTTGTTAAACCGGGGCGAATACTATACGAAATGGGTGGAGTAACCGAAAATATAGCTAGAAGGGCTATTTTAATAGCAGCATCTAAAATGCCTATACGAACTCAATTTATTTTTTCGGGATAAAAATGTAGAACCAACAGAAATGAGTCTTAGGGATGAAACAAAACCGCAGGTTTCTTTTTTTGGCTAAAAAATATTTCTTTTATTTTCTTCATCCTTTGCATTGGAAGAATAGACTAAAAAATTGATATGATTCAACCTCAGACCCATTTAAATGTAGCGGATAACAGCGGGGCTCGAGAATTGATGTGTATTCGAATCATAGGAGCTAGTAATCGTCGATATGCTCATATCGGTGACGTTATTGTTGCTGTGATCAAAGAAGCAGTACCAAACATGCCTCTAGAAAAATCAGAAGTAGTCAGAGCTGTAATTGTTCGTACCTGTAAAGAACTTAAACGTGACAGCGGTATGATAATACGATATGATGACAATGCTGCTGTTGTAATTGATCAAGAAGGAAATCCAAAAGGAACTCGAATTTTTGGTGCAATCCCCCGGGAATTGAGACAATTAAATTTTACTAAAATAGTTTCATTAGCTCCCGAGGTATTATAAAAAAACCGAGATCGTGATATCTTTGAGGTATTTGAAAAAATAGATTAAGAACTAGATTAATTCGTAGATTGTGTCTCACGCATATACCTCGAAAAATTCATATTCATAAACCAATAAAAAAAAGAAAAACATGTTGATTATATCCAATTTTGAGGCACCAATCATTTTAGTTCATCATGGGTAGAGACACTATTGCTGAGATAATAACCTCTATACGAAATGCTGATATGGATAGAAAAAGAGTTGTTCGCATAGCATCTACTAATATTACCGAAAATATTGTGAAAATACTTTTCAGAGAAGGTTTTATCGAAAACGTCAGAAAACATCGAGAAAAAAACAAATATTTTTTGACTTTAACTCTGCGGCATAGAAGGAATAGGCAAAGACCCTATAGAAATTTTTTAAATTTAAAACGGATCAGTCGACCCGGTCTACGAATCTATTCTAACTCTCAACGAATTCCTAGAATTTTAGGTGGAATGGGGATTGTAATTCTTTCTACTTCTCGAGGTATAATGACAGACCGGGAGGCTCGACTAGAAGGAATCGGCGGAGAAATTTTGTGTTATATATGGTAATCATTTTAATAGCCAAATGGGCTCCAAAACCTCTTCCTATTTATAAAAAAAAAAAAGAGGATGAGTTGTCTAAGATCGTTTCGGCTCCATTAGTTGATATTTCACGGGGGCCTTACCTGGAATGAAAGAACAAAAATGGATTCATGAAGGTTTAATTACCGAATCGCTCCCCAATGGCATGTTCCGGGTTCGGTTAGATAATGAAGATCTGATTATAGGTTATGTTTCAGGAAAGATCCGACGTAGTTTTATACGGATACTGCCAGGAGATAAAGTCAAAATTGAAGTAAGTCGTTATGATTCAACCAGAGGACGTATAATTTATCGACTCCGAAACAAGGATTCGAAAGATTAGGTGATTGT